ATTCAAAATTGTTTTGGATTGACACTACATATCTAATCTAGATAGATAGAAAAAGGATAAATGGAAGAATAAAAAAGGAGGAATTGAAAAAAAAAATATATCGGATTTTTTAGTCCATAATGTATTTCATCAATCTAAGTGGAATAAGCAAAGTGGATTCCTTGTTGGTTAATCGAGTTACAATGAAAACCACACAATTGATGAAGGAAATGTCCGAATTTGTTTGATAGTTAATAAGATCAATAAACTAAGGTTTTGCCGTTCTAGGCCATCGGATTCGACGGAAACAATGATAAATAAATACGAATACAGCAGAAAAAGGGGGGGGAAATCAAAAAAACAAGTAGAGAAAAATTATATAAAGTTATATACAAGTTGCTACCCCCCCCTTGGTATTTCTTTAATTGAATTTCATTTGATTAGACGGAAGTTCCTTAAAAAGTTCCGCTTTCTTTAAAAGATTCTGAACAGTTCCTGTGGGTTGAGCACCCTTTTCAAGGAAATATAGAATAACAGGAACATTTAAATAAGTTTGATTTTTCATTGGATCATAAAAGCCCACTTTTCTAAGATCTTTTCCTTCTCTTCGGGATCGAACATCAATTGCAACGATTCGATAGATGGCTCATTGGGATAGGTGTAATACCCCCCCTAGAACCGTATAGGAAGTTTTCTCCTCGTACGGCTCGAGAAAAAATGATTTGATTCGAAGTTTTGTCTATGTATGCAATTCTAATAAATTAAATGACAAATGGGCCTATAAAATCAATTAGACTATGATTTCAGTCTTTTTTTTCTTCCTGAAAAGGAAAAAGAAACCATTCGTACTCATAACTCAAGTTGGATAACTCTTCAAATAGTTCAAAGGAAAAATTTTTAGTCAATTTTATTTATTGAGTAGTCTTTACCCCCTTCTGTTTGTCTCATTTAAAATTCGATTTGTATTCTTTAGTCTGATCCAGCCAGTGAGACTCTCGAGACAATTAAAATGGTGTTTCCTTGTTCTTAGATCCTTTATCCTTAATTTTAAATCATTGGGTTTAGACATTACTTCGGTGCTTCTTAATTCTTTCAAAATGGCAGCAACATACCCCTTTTTGATTTCTTTCTAGCAAAGAATCCTATGGACAGTTAATTCCCGCGTGATACACCTTGAATCGAAAAAGTTTGATCAATTCCAACAAGTTTTGCTTTTGAATTGGAAACTTGCTCGAATTGGATCCTTTCTATTTCTATATATAGAAGATATATTTACGAAGTTGTTCCAATTGATTGGCATTAACCCTAGATCTTTGTCCCCGAGAAATGAATTAATCCTTTCTACTCGAGCTCCATCGTAGACTATTTACAACCCAACAAAAAACGAAGGGTTCGAGTGTAACAGAACAAACAATGTCGAGCCAAGAGCACCCTCATTCCTAGACAAATTGAAAATGGTGGATTGTCAATCCACAACGGACCGTGTCCTTCAAGTCGCACGTTGCTTTCTACCACATCGTTTCAAACGAAGTTTTACCATAACATTCCTCTAATTTCGAACCGGTATGGAATTGATTCAATTATGGAATCATGAATAGTCATTGGTTCAGCTGTCCATAGACATCGTAATCTAGGCTTTTTCTTCTTCTTCTATATTATTAATTATTATATTATGATATGTGGAACGATTTTTCTGAAAAAGTCTTAGCAAGAGAGCATATTTATAACATACATAAATAATAAGAATATATAGATAATAATATAGATAATAGAAAGAAATATATAAACGAATAACTTTTTGAATCTGCATCTTCAAATGACTCAATAAGATAGATTAAATGATTTCCTACTTTTTCAAAGATTCCACTTAGAAGGACTCATTCAAAATATTTATTCAAAATATTTCTAATTGAAATTGAAAAAGTTTCCTATTTAGACATCATTATTTAATATTTATTTAATTTGAAGAAAATTGGACAATAAATATCCCGTTTGACCTTCATAGGAAGATAAGTCTTTTTAATTGACTCAGCACTGATCTAATTTCAAATAGATCAAAGAAAAGAAGAAAGAAATCCAACTTTTTCATGAAATGTATAAAAAAATGATGTAAGTTAAGATTTGAATCTTTATTCTTTTCATCTGACTACGAAAATCAAAATAAAAAAAATAGGAAAGGTTTTTCGTATCTATCAGATAGACTGAATAGTTGTCACTGTTCTAGATATTCTATAACAGTGAATTGAAATAATTTCAGTTTAAATAATGAAAGGATTACAAATCTTTTTCACAAAAACCAAAAAATGAAATTATTGTCATTGAAATAAAACGATACATACCATATAAGCTAAACATTTCCTCATATAAAATGAGGAAATGATTGATATGTATTTTGTTTAACATGGGGTTGGGTAATATTTCAATAATCGACTCTTGTCATAAATAAAGTGAATAAAATCAAAAGGATGGGATAAATCCCCCCTGCCTCAATCGTTACATAGATTCCCAATTTTTAATTAGA